AACTAACTTTTTTACTAAAAAAGTTAGTTAAAAAGACGAATTCTACTATAATCATAATATAATTCTCTATATAATAATTATATATCTATATAATAATAGATATCATTTTTTCTATATAATATTCAAATAATCCATAGAAAATATATATAGAATATATATATTAATATATATATAGAATTATAGAATAATAATAATTATAGAATAATATATTCTATAAAAATATATATAGATTTATATAATATAGATTATAATAAGAATATATTAGATTAAAATAATAATCTATTAATAATAAAATGAAAAATGAATTGAATATTCAAAAAATCACTAAAACAAAATAAAGAAATTCAAATGAATAATTTTTGAAATTGACTAAAAAATTTGTATTCATTCTGAAAAAGAATGATTCGAGTAGAATATAGAGATAGGAAAAAAGAGCGGGTAGCGGGAATCGAACCCGCATCGTTAGCTTGGAAGGCTAGGGGTTATAGTCGACGTTTGTTCATCATTTTTAACGTCTCTAATTCAAAACCGAACGTGAAACTTTTGTTTCATTCGGCTCCTTTACGGAATAAATTCAGAAATGAAAGACGTGAAAAAAAGATTAACCCATAACATCTATGTCAGCCTTTCCGTATAAATACATTTAAAACACCTTGCTTTTTAGATGATCCCTATAGTAGATAGAAGAGGAGTATTTTTACAATCCGTTTTTTCTAGTTACTTCGTTCTCTATTTCTATTTGAGAGAATCTTTAGGAAAAGAATAAGATTTCCATCGAGCTAAAAAAAATGTCGATGTCTCTAGTAAACTAAAGCAATCGTTTAATAGCTATTTTGCTTCAATCTCTCCTATACAAAAAATGGAAGATTTAGTTACGATTAGAATAAAAAACTTTCTATAACTTTCCCCATGGATCCTTTACTCATACTCAAAAAAATTGGGATTTTTGATACACTTAACAAAAAACTTATGTTTCATAATATTAGAATTCCATTTTTTTCAATTTAGAATTGATTCTTCTTGGATACAAACTACGATAATTTATATTATTCCTCGAATTGTTCGTTGAAAGGAATAAAGGATTAAACCCCTTTAAGTAAGAAATAAAGTTTTTGATCGGGATATGAATCAAACGAGGGATCCCTTAACTTTTAATGGGTCCTTAGAACGAATCGCACTTTTACCACTAAACTATACCCGCTGCTACAATGCTATTATTGCAAATAAATGGACTTTTTGTCGAACCTAGGAATCTGTCGTAATAAAATAAATAGTAACATACGTTTATACTAATTAAGAGTGTTGACATGTTTCGTAAGGGGGCCGACCCCTGATCAATTATCAATTCAAAAAAGGGGGCGAATCTAAGTTTTTGATTTTGTCAAATCAAATATACATTAATATAAATCATTGTTATCCAGGATTCATGGGGCTGTATCAAAACTAAAAAAAGGAATGGGAATAAATAGAAATATGAGATATATATATTCATTTATATATATATAAATGAATATATAAATGAATAGAATATTAATAATAATATAGAATATTAATAATAATATATATGTAATGTTCTATAATTAGAATAATGAAATGACCATTAGAAATAGAAAGAATCAAATAGAAAAAGAGATAAGATATAAATAAAAAAGTCGTTTTTCAAGCCCTACTTTTTGTTCTGTTTGTTTATGCAATGTAACATAAACATAATATATTTATTTTAATATATTATGTTTGGGGAGAGATGGCTGAGTGGACTAAAGCGTCGGATTGCTAATCCGTTGTACGAATTTTTGTACCGAGGGTTCGAATCCCTCTCTTTCCGTCGATGATTTGGTATTTTTTTTTTTTTTCTTTTGAACTTATATAGCTTCCTTTGTTTGTTTGTTTTTTTTTTTTTTTTTCTTTTGAACTTATATAGCTTCCTTTGTTTGTTTTCCTTTTTTTTTACCTGTTAAAAATGTAAAATAGATACAATCCTAAAATTTTTTTGTAAAATCTAGTACAAGAAAGGAAAACATAGAAAACTAGAAATCTATTTTTTTTTTTATTCTTCACGTCCTGGATTACGTCCTGGATCGTTAGATAGGAATCCGAAGATGAAAAGAGAAACAAAGAATATCACTACTGTGTAAACAAATAGTTTTAGAGTAAGCATTACAAAATCTCCAAGATAATAAAAAAAAAAAGACAGAGAAAGAGAATAGATTCTCTTATCTAACACATTTTGTTTCTTTTGTTACAAAATTTCTCAGAAATAAAGTGATTTCAAGGAAATATAACAAAATTCGGAAATTTCTTTGTAGTAAGAGCCGAGTCCTTTATTACTATTAATAAAATATTTGTATTACAAAAGATTTTATTTCATATCCACAACCCAAGTACTGGTGGTGGACTCAAATCTAATAATACAAGGATTTCTCAGTGAAAAAAAAAAAGCGTAAGAATGAAATGAGGAAAAAATGAGATGGTCCAGACTTCTCTTGTATATACAAGAATTTCCATATTTGAATCGAGGATTCACACTGTAAGACTTATCTGATTTTTTTTTTCCAATTTTTGTTTTCGAATAAATTCCTAATTTTTTTCGGACATTTATTCAAATGCAAGATCTCATCGAAAACTTACAGCAGCTTGCCAAACAAAAGCTAAAAGAAAAAAGAGTACAGGTATTACTGGCATAACATCCACAATTGGATTCAAAAAAGCATAGGCTTCAGGTAATTTCGCCAAGAAAAAACTACTTGAATAAAGGGCGGAGTGAATACAAATACAGACCAAACTAAAGATATTAAGCATAACAAACATTTTGTTCCTTAAGAAAATTTACTGTTTTTTTTTTTATTACAATCTTTATTGTATATTATTGTATATATATAATTTTTTTTAGACTATATAAAGAAGTTTATATACATAATTAATATAATTTTTTTTATATACATAATACATAATTAATATATCTATTAATATATATTTAGATTCTAATATTCTATTAAATATATTATTAGAATATATTAAATAGAATTATATATAATACAATTTATTTAAAAAAAAATATCAAATACAATCAGACCCTCCAAAATCCTTATTTGATTTGAATTTATCTAGTTAAAAATCTTTCCAGTCTGAAAAAAAAAAGAAGAAATAAGACTTTCATACAATATCTTAATTGAATTCTATGTAATGATCAAGAATTTCAGTCTTATTCTATATCTACGCATATAAAACTCCTAGCAACAATTTATTCTATGGATTGGGGGGGGGGTAGAGTTGACGAATAACCAATACCAATAATAGTGTTTATTAAATTCATTGAATGTCGAATCAAAAATGGGGCGTGGCCAAGCGGTAAGGCAACGGGTTTTGGTCCCGCTATTCGGAGGTTCGAATCCTTCCGTCCCAGAGGATATCCATTCCTGATGTATATCCTATTTGAATCAAAATTGTATCTCAGGATATAAAAATGACCCCTTTTTTATTAATCATTCGTCTCTAATCTAAATAGAGTCGCTTTTGAATCGACATCTTCAAACTTTCTTTTTTTTTTTTCCTTTTTTTTTAATCACTGTGGATAATAAAAAAAAAAAAAAGAAATTTGAGTTCATAGTTCATATATATATATTTCTTTTATATTATATTTATATATATTTCTTTTATATTATATTTATATATATTGATTTGAATAAATTTTTCATAAAATATCGAGTTAATTTGAGGTATTTTTGACTTCTTTAGATTTCGAAATTTTCCATTCATATAGAAAGAAAACCTAGAAGTAAAAAGGATAGATTATTATGTATCGATTGAATCAATGACTATTCACGATTTCATAATTGAATCAATTACATACCGGATCCAAACTAAAGGAATGTTATGGTAAAACTTCGTTTGAAACGATGTGGTAAAAAGCAACGTGCGACTTGAAAGACATGATTAGATTAGCTGTGGATTCTTACATCCGCTATCTTTTTCTAGTATGTATATAGAAATATATAGAAATATATCGAAATGGAAGTGCTCTTGGCTCGACATCGTTTGTTCTGTTCCACTAGAACTCATTGTTTAGGGGACGGGAGAGGGGTTCATGATGTAAATAGTACACGATGGAGCTCGAGTTGATTCATTTCTCAGGGGCAAGTATCTAAGGTTAGTAAAAATGAATAAGTTAGAATAACTTCGTAAGTATATTTTTGATAAAGAAATCGAAAGGATCCAATTTAAGCAAGGTTAAAAAAGTAAAATTTGTTGGAATTGGTAAAACTTTTTCGATCAAAAGTGTATCCGAGGGAATAAACCTTCTATTTGTATGATTCGTTGAGAGAAATAAAAAGAAATGGTATGTTGCTGCCATTTTTGAAACGATTAAAGATCCCCGAAGTAATGTCTAAACCCAATGATTCAAGGAAAAGCTAAAAGATCCTGTAACAAGTAAATACCATTTTTAATTGTCTCAAAAATTCCATTAGAATTTGAATAACCATTCTATTAGAATGAAGAAAAAAATGGATTCTAAATAAGACGGGCAAGAAAAGGGGGTAGAGACCGCTCAATAAATGAAATACCTAAGGGTTTTGTTTTCCTTTGAGAGTTATCCAATTTGAGTTATGAGGTTGCGAATACGAGGAGTTTTTTTTTTAGAAAGAAAAAAAAAAAGAATAAGAAAAAAAAACTTTAATCACAGTCTAATTGATTTCATGATTTTATTGATCTATTTTACATATTTTATACATAGACATATTGAATTTTCTCGAGCCGTACGAGGAGAAAACTTCTTATACGTTTCTATGGGGGGGTGTATTATTCATCTATATCTATCCCAATGAGCCGTTTATCGAATCGTTGCAATTGATGTTCGATCCCGAAGAGGGGGAAGAGATCTTCGTAAAGTGGGTTTTTATGATCCAATAAAGAATCAAACCTATTTAAATATTCCTGTTATTCTATATTTCCTTGAACAGGGCGCTCAACCTACAGGAACTGTTCAGGATATTTCAAAAAGGGCCGGTGTTTCTTTGGAACTTTCCCCTACTCAACAAACGAAAGTTAATTAATGAAAAAAAAAGGAGGGTGTGGATGACTTGTATATAGATTTATAGAACTCTTTTCTTTTTTATCCCCCCTCCCGCTCTCCATACCTAATTTTCGATTTCTTATTGTTAACATAAAATGATATTTTGGATAGCCAAAAAAATGGATTTTTATCGGTCTTCAAAATGAAAAAAAAAAATGGATAGAGATTGTAGATAAAAATATATATATAGGAAAAGGCAAATGAATACTGACTAAATGAACTCATTGGGTCTATAAATTATTACCCCCAATGAGGTTTCTTTTTTTTCATTTAAATAGAATAAAAAGAAGAGAATTCAAAAATCTTATTCTATATTATCAATATTTCATATTCTATCTTTTTATTATTTCTTTTATTATTGAATAAAATATTTATAGTTATTAGAATACGTTTTTTTCTAAAAAGGGGGGGGGGGGGAAATCGAATTGAAAAAGAATTACAGCACATCTAGTGACATATATAGTGAAATAATACTACAGGTTCTCACGAAAAAGAATCTTTTTTTCGATCGTTTTTATTATCAGTTACCAATTCTAGTGATTGGATTTATTATATCCTTTTTTGATAGTAAATAAATGAGATAGAATATTAAAAATATTCTATTTTAATAATTTTTCATCGAATGACTATTCATCTATTGTTTTTTTTTGTTAATAGAGGAACATAACTCTATGGAAAAATGGTGGTTCAATTCCATGTTGTTTAATAGGCAGTTAGAATACGGGTGTGGGTTAAGAAAATCAATGGATAGTTTTGGTCCTATTGAAAATACCAGTGTAAGTGAAGACCCAATTTTTATTGATATGGAAAAAAACATTCCTAGCTGGAATGATAGTGACAATTCTAGTTACAGTAATGTTGATTATTTAGTCGGTGTCAGGAACATCCAGAATTTCCTATCTGATAAAACAATTTTAGTTAGGGATAACAATAGCAAGAGGAACAGTTATTCCATATATTTGGATATTGAAAATAAAATTTTGGAGATTGACAATGATCATTCTTTTCTAAGTGAACCAGAAAGTCTTTTTTATAGCTATAAGAATTCTAGCTATCTTAATAATGTCTTTAAGAGACATGATGATCATTACGTGTATGATATTAAATCTAGTTGGAATAATGACATTCATAGTTGCATTGAGAGTTTTCTTCGTTCTCAAATCTGTATTGGTAGTAACATTTTAGGTGAGAATGATAAATACAATGACAGTTACTTTTATAGTTATATTTGTGGTAAGGTCAGAAATAGTAATGAAAGCGATAGTTCTAGTATAATAACTTTCACGAATGATATAAATGAAAAAGATTTAACTAGAAGAGAGAGTTCTAATGATCTCGATGAAACTCAAAAATACAAGCATTTATGGATTGAATGCGAAAATTGTTATGGATTAAATTATAAGAAATTTTTGAAATCAAAAATGAATATTTGTGAACATTGTGGATATCATTTGAAAATGAGCAGTTCAGATAGAATCGAACTCTCGATTGATCCAGGTACTTGGAATCCTATGGATGAAGACATGGTCTCTCTGGATCCAATTGAATTTCATTCGGAAGAGGAACCTTATAAAGATCGTATGGATTCTTATCAAAGAAAGACAGGATTAACTGAGGCTATTCAAACGGGCACAGGTCAACTAAACGGTATTCCTGTAGCTATTGGGATCATGGATTTTCAGTTTATGGGGGGTAGTATGGGATCCGTAGTAGGTGAGAAAATCACCCGTTTGGTCGAATATGCTGCCAATCAACTTTTACCTCTTATTCTAGTATGTGCGTCCGGAGGAGCACGTATGCAAGAAGGAAGTCTGAGCTTAATGCAAATGGCTAAAATTTCTTCTGCTTTATATGATTATCAAACAAATAAAAGGTTATTCTATGTATCCATCCTTACATCTCCTACTACTGGGGGGGTGACAGCTAGTTTTGGCATGTTGGGGGATATCATTATTGCCGAACCCAATGCTTACATTGCATTTGCGGGTAAAAGAGTAATTGAACAAACGTTGAATAAGACAGTACCCGAAGGTTCACAAGCAGCTGAATATTTATTCCATAAGGGCTTATTTGATTCAATCGTACCGCGTAATACTTTAAAGGGGGTTTTAAGTGAGTTATTTCAGCTCCATGCTTTCTTGCCTTTGACTCAAAATGAAAAATCTAGCAGAGCCTAAAATTAAAATATTTTTTTATTCTTTTGTTTTTTCATTTTCCAATAAATTCCAAACAAATAAAATTAATTGAAAGGTGTATTATCATACATATGTTTCTTGGAGAAATAGAAGGCGAAATCCATCCATTATTTGAGTTCTATGTTCTACACTCCTTATTATATATATTAAATTTTTATTAATTGATTTCTTATTTATTCTATTTTATACTCATACTCAATATACTCATTTATAATTTTTATTAATTGATTTCTTATTTATTCTATTTTATACTCATACTCAATATACTCATTTATACTCATTATATAGACTGAATATATATAATATAGAACATATATATTCTATATATTAACTTAGCGATACTTAGTATAATTTATCAAATATACTTAGTATAAGTATATTTGAATTCTAGTGATTAGAGACTATCTTTAGAAAACAATATAAGAAAAAAAAAAAAAGAATATATATGATATGAGATTTATATAAATATATATAACAGGTACAAATATTAAATCGAGGTACCCATTCTATGATAAACTTACCCTCCTTTTTTGTGCCTTTAGTGGGCCTAGTATTTCCGGCAATTGCAATGGCTTCTTTATTTCTTCATGTTCAAAGGAACAAGATTTTTTAGATACGGACAGTAGGCACAAATCAGATATATATTTAGATCAGGAAGCAATTCGATGAATTACTGTTAAAGGTTTACATCAAAATAGTGCTAGTTGATGAGAGTTACTTCGGAAACAAAGAAAAGTCAAGTAAAATGAATTTGCTTGGGTTATCTATTTTCCCAATTCTAATAAAACAAAACTAGATCTAATATGGATTGGCGATCAGAACATCTATTGATAGAACTAAAAGCGGGGTCTCGAAAAACAAGTAATTTCTGCTGGGCCTTTATCCTTTTTTTAGGTTCATTAGGTTTCTTGTTGGTTGGAACTTCCAGTTATCTTGGTAGGGATTTGTTATCTTTATTTCCGTCTCAGCAAATTCTTTTTTTTCCACAGGGGATGGTTATGTCTTTCTATGGAATCGCGGGTCTCTTTATTAGTTCTTATTTGTGGTGTACAATTTGGTGGAATGTGGGTGGTGGTTATGATCGATTCGATAAAAAAGAGGGAATAGTGTGTATTTTTCGTTGGGGATTTCCTGGAAAAAATCGTCGTATTTTTCTCCGATTCCTTATGAACGATGTTCAGTCCATCAGAATTTTTAATCAGTCCACCAAAATAAGTAAAGAGGGTTTTTATCCCCGTTGTATCATTTATATGGAAATCCGAGGACAGGGATTCATTCCCTTGACTCGTATTGACGAGAATTTTACTACACAACAAATTGTAGACAAAGCTGGGGCATTGGCCTGTTTCTTGCGTGTACCAATTGAAGTACTTTGGTAAAAAAAAAGAAATTCACTGAAAAATGAATGCTTCCTTAGGGAAAAGATATTTTCTTTTTCGAAATTTTTCTATTTTGTTTTGATAGAAGAGGCCTTCTTTGGTTTCGAAATCGGACTAATATTCATTACGTGAAGTGCTCCTTCATGTATTCATCAAAAAAAGGGGTAATTGCTTCGAATCTTGGCAATTGATATCTTTTTAAACAATATCTTTTTCTTAATTCAAAAATTGGCAGTGGATTCTTTCCATTTTTTAGTCTATTTCTGTATTCTTTCTAAATGAAAAGACTAACTCCCGAATTGAAAAGAAAAAGACGCGGGAATAGATTATATATTTATTTATATATATAAATATATAGGCTCTAGGACTTGTAATAGAACTTATCCTTGATACAAACATTATTATCATCCTATAGAGTTGACAAATGAGATGAAGCTGAGTTCCTTAAATAAAGACGAAAAATGGCAAAAAAGAAAGCATTCATTCCCTTTCTATATTTTACACCTATAGTCTTTTTGCCCTGGTGCATCTCTTTCACATTTAAGAGATGTCTGAAATCTTGGGTTACTAATTGGTGGAATACTAGGCAATCCGAAATCTTCTTGAATGATATTCAAGAAAATAATATTCTAAAAAAATTCATAGAATTCAAAGAACTGTTCCTCTTGGATGAAATGCTAAAGGAATACCCGGAAACACGTCTACAAAATCTTCGTATCGAAATATACAAAGAAACCATCCAATTGATCAAGGCGCACAACGAGGATCGTATCCATGCGATTTTACACTTCTCGACAAACATAATCTGTTTCGTTATTCTAAGTGGTTATTCAAGTCTAGGTAATCAAGAACTTTTTATTCTTAACTCGCGGGTTCAAGAATTCCTATATAATTTAAGTGACACAATAAAAGCTTTTTCCATTCTTTTATTAACTGATTTATGTATAGGATTCCATTCGACCCATGGTTGGGAACTAATGATTGGTTCCGTCTATAAGGATTTTGGACTTGCTCAGAATGATCAAATTATATCTGGTCTTGTTTCCACTTTTCCAGTCATTTTAGATACAATTTTAAAATATTGGATTTTCCGTTATTTAAATCGCGTATCTCCTTCACTTGTAGTGATTTATCATTCAATGAATGACTGAAAAAAAGATCCACTGATCATATTTGAAAGTTTGTTATTTTATTTTGTACAAAAGCTAAACAACATTAAAATATTTTTCTTTCTAGCTACCCAAGCCAAGGGATTCTTCCCATATTCCAGGAAATTTATTTCAGTAAATAGCAGAATCATGGATAGGATAGGGAACTATGCCAGCAACCTACCAAATTTTATTGTAGAAAAATTATCAGGATCAATGATTGGACCATGCAAACTAGAAATGCCTTTTCTTGGATAAAGGAAGAGATTACTAGATCTATTTCCGTATCGCTCATGGTATATATAATAACTCGAGCACCCATTTCAAATGCATATCCCATTTTTGCACAGCAGGGTTATGAAAATCCGCGAGAAGCAACTGGTCGTATTGTATGTGCCAATTGCCATTTGGCTAATAAGCCCGTGGATATTGAAGTTCCACAAACGGTACTTCCCGATACTGTATTTGAAGCAGTTGTTCGAATTCCGTATGATATGCAAGTGAAACAAGTTCTTGCTAATGGTAAAAAGGGGGCTTTGAATGTGGGGGCTGTTCTTATTTTACCGGAGGGTTTTGAATTGGCCCCCCCCGATCGTATCTCGCCTGAGATTAAAGAAAAGCTAGGTAATCTCTCTTTTCAAAGCTATCGTCCCACAAAAAAAAATATTCTTGTGGTAGGCCCTGTTCCCGGTCAGAAATATAGTGAAATCACCTTTCCTATTCTTTCTCCCAATCCTTCTACTGAGAGAGATGTTCACTTCTTAAAATATCCTATATATGTAGGTGGGAACAGGGGGAGGGGTCAAATTTATCCCGACGGTAGCAAGAGTAATAATAATGTGTATAATGCTACAGCAGCTGGGATAGTCAAAAAAATCATACGAAAAGAAAAGGGGGGATACGAAATAACTATAGTGGATGCATCGGATGGACGTGAAGTGATTGATATTATACCTCCGGGACCAGAACTTCTTGTTTCAGAGGGTGAATCTCTCAAACTTGATCAACCATTAACGAGTAATCCTAATGTGGGTGGATTTGGTCAGGGGGATGCAGAAATAGTACTTCAAGATCCGTTACGTGTCCAAGGTCTCTTGTTCTTCTTGGCATCTATTATTTTGGCACAAATATTTTTGGTTCTTAAAAAGAAACAATTTGAGAAGGTGCAATTGTCCGAGATGAATTTCTAATTTCTAGGTCCGCGAATTTATCAACATATTAAGCTGGTAAAAAGAACTTCATTTTAGTTGATAAATTCTGTATAATTCTATATCTGTATAATTCTATATCTGTATAATCCAAAATTTATGAAAGGACCTTTTTTGATTCTTTCGAGTTTTTTTCTACCATATTTAGAGAATTATCCTTGTACCGCAGTACTAGTCAGTCATAGTATATATATGTATATTGTGAAGAAGACTATTTTACTTTTTTTTTTAACCCTATTAAAGCAGTATGATTATGTCACTGTTTTCAGATTTCAATGTCCTAGAATAGAAAACAATTACTAGTTTTTTATTGTAATAAAATAAGCAAATTCGACTCGATACTAAACAAAAAAGAATAGGCGTAGAATATTAAGCACAGTAGAAATCGAAATAGGGAAAACGGGATTCTAGGAGGGATTATTTATCTTTTCCTAGAGTCCGATTGTTTCTTACTTGGATCGAAATAGAAACATTTTTCAATATATTTAATATATTTATAGAATAATACTTCTTGATACCCTTTCTTAAAAAATCCTATTCTTAGCTTTGTTTCCATTTTTTACACCTTCGAGCAGAAAACTTTTATTTTATGAGATAAAATCTTTTTTTATTGCATATAGTAATGTAGTGGACAAACAAAAAGGAGGTGGGATCCTTTTGACCAAATATAACTTCTTCAATTAACTTGTTTAGAATAGAAAAAAAAAAGAATTAAATCATGATTCGATACTATTTGATACTAAAATCGATTTAGAATAAGATTCTATTAGTATAGTATAGAAAGAAAAGGTTCGGTTCACATGATATTTGCTCGATAGAAAAAAGAAAGATAGAATTAAGAATATATAAAAATAGAATTATTCCAATATAATACAGAATAATTCATATTCTTTTTTCTAGTGAGATACCCCGAAAAAGTAAATAAGGTGGATTGCCTTTATTCCTTCTTTTTTTTTTTACGTTTCTTTCAACTTTAAAATAAAAAGAAGATTGACAGATATTTTCCAGAAAAATATTATTGAATCAATAAAAGAAGTTCATTTTTTTAAAAACATCAAATAAAAAAAAAATGGACTTTTTTGAAACATCGAAAAAAGTTATCCATTGAGTCATTTATACGAATAAGAGATATTATTCTTATTAAGAACTCAACGGGACCCCTCGAATTCATCAAAAAAAAGAGTGGATCCCTGTTGAGTTCTTCTTACACGTTCATTTTTAAAACTCAATTCATCCGATTACTACAGGGATGAGCCCAATCCGGAATATGAACCATAAAAAAAAATACCAATTAAACCGATCACAGGAATACCAGTTACAGTACCTATTATCCAAAGAGGAATCCTTCCAGTAGTATCGGCCATTTATCCCACTTTCCTCCACATTTGATCAAGTAGTCATGCTAGAGACATAAACAGTCATAGATAATTATGAAATGATATCCTTCCGAATGGGATAAGAGATTTCAAAATACGTATTTACTATTTCCCTTTTTCTTC